TTAAAAATAAGCTAAAGTAAGCTTTTGGGTTCATACCCCAAATATAAAGGAAATCCCTTTTTTTTAAAAATAAAGTGCCTGATAAAAGGATTATTCTGATAGGATAAATAATGTAATTATTTACCTTTATTATATTTTATAGAATTAAACTATACCTAATAATTTCAAAAATTATTGTGCATCTTACACTTTTTTATAATGAATTTTAATTCATATTTAGAATATATTATTCTTATTTTTTATTTTATTATTTTATTAATTAATAATTCAAATAAAATATTTTTTTTATTTATTTTATTTTTTAGAACTATAATTTCCATCACTTCAAATTCTTGACTAGGATGTTGAATTGGTTTAGAAATTAATTTACTAAGATTTATCCCCTTAATCTCATCCCCCAATAATTTACTAAATTCAGAAGCCTCATTAAAATACTTTTTAACTCAATCTATTGCATCAATTAATTTTTTATTTTCTATTTTATTAAATTTATTCTTCATAAAAATATTTTTTTTTAATGATTTATTATCAATTATTATAAATTCTGCAATATTAATAAAAATAGGTTCTGTCCCATTTCATTTTTGATTCCCTAATATTATAGAAGGATTATCATGATTTAATAGATTTATTTTAATAACTTGACAAAAAATTTCCCCAATAATTCTTTTATCTTACAATGTTAATTTTAATTTCTTAATTTTTATTATAATTTTTAATGTAATAATTGGATCTATCGGAAGATTTAATCAAACTTCTTTACGTAAATTATTAGCTTTTTCCTCAATCAATAATATCGGTTGATTAATTTCAGCTTTATTAATTAGAGAAAATTTATGATTAATATATTTTTTATTTTATTCAATATTTCTATTTATTTCATGTTTTTTATTTTATATAACTAATATTTTTTATATAAATCAACTATTTAATTTTAATTACAATTTCTTAATTAAATTTTCTATTATAATTAATTTTCTTTCATTAGGGGGTTTACCCCCATTCTTAGGATTTTTTCCAAAATGAATTATTATCAATTATATAATTAATAGTAATCTTATTATTATTAATTTTTTATTTATTATAAGAAGATTAATTATATTATTTATTTACATCCGAATTATTTATTTTTCATTTATATTTTTCTCTTTAAAATTAAAATGATTCAAAATTTTTATAAAAAATAATTTACTTTTTTTAATTTATTTTTTTAACATATTTTCCTTAATGGGAATAATTATTAGAACTTTATTTTTTATTTAATTTAAGGTTTTAAGTTAAATAAACTAATAATCTTCAAAATTATTTATAAAGAAATTCTTTAAGCCTTAAATTAAATTTAAGTTTCAATAATTATAATTATACCTTAAAATTTGCAATTTTAAATCATACTTGAATATAAAACTTAATAAAAGAGATAATTCTCGTTAATAAATTTACAATTTATCGCTTATAACTCAGCCATTTTATTAGCGAAAATGACTTTTTTCTACAAATCATAAAGATATTGGAACTTTATATTTTATTTTTGGAATTTGAGCAGGTATAATTGGTACATCTCTTAGTATCTTAATTCGTATAGAATTAGGTAACCCCGGATCACTAATTGGGGATGATCAAATTTATAATACTATTGTTACAGCTCATGCTTTTATTATAATTTTTTTTATAGTTATACCTATTATAATTGGTGGATTTGGAAACTGATTAGTCCCTTTAATATTAGGAGCCCCTGATATAGCATTCCCTCGAATAAATAATATAAGATTTTGACTCCTCCCCCCGTCATTAATTTTATTAATTTCTAGAAGAATTGTAGAAAATGGAGCAGGAACAGGATGAACTGTATATCCCCCCCTTTCATCTAATATTGCTCATGGAGGCTCATCTGTGGATTTAGCTATTTTTTCTCTTCATTTAGCTGGTATTTCCTCAATTTTAGGTGCAATTAATTTTATTACCACTATTATTAATATACGAATTAATAATATATCCTTTGATCAATTACCATTATTTGTTTGAGCTGTAGGAATTACAGCTTTATTACTTCTTTTATCTTTACCAGTTTTAGCTGGAGCTATCACTATACTTTTAACTGATCGAAATTTAAATACTTCATTTTTTGACCCTGCTGGAGGAGGAGATCCAATTTTATATCAACATTTATTTTGATTTTTTGGGCATCCAGAAGTTTATATTCTTATTCTACCAGGATTTGGTATAATTTCTCATATTATTTCTCAAGAAAGTGGTAAAAAAGAAACTTTTGGTTGTTTAGGAATAATTTATGCTATAATAGCAATTGGTTTATTAGGATTTATTGTATGAGCTCATCACATATTTACAGTAGGAATAGACATTGACACTCGAGCTTACTTTACATCAGCAACTATAATTATTGCAGTTCCAACAGGTATTAAAATTTTTAGTTGACTAGCAACTTTACATGGAACACAAATTAATTATAGTCCTTCAATATTATGAAGATTAGGATTTATTTTTCTTTTTACAGTAGGAGGATTAACAGGAGTAGTTTTAGCAAACTCTTCAATTGATATTACTCTTCATGATACTTATTATGTAGTAGCCCACTTTCATTATGTCTTATCTATAGGAGCTGTATTTGCTATTTTAGGAGGATTTGTTCATTGATATTCTTTATTTACAGGATTAATATTAAATCCTTATTTATTAAAAATTCAATTTATTTCTATATTTATTGGTGTTAATTTAACATTTTTCCCCCAACATTTTTTAGGATTAACTGGAATACCTCGTCGTTATTCTGATTACCCAGATAACTTTATATCCTGAAATATTATCTCTTCTTTCGGGTCTTATATTTCATTATTTTCTATAATTTTAATTATTGTTATTATTTGGGAGTCAATAATTAGCCAACGAATAATTCTTTTTTCATTAAATATACCATCCTCAATTGAATGATATCAAAATTTACCCCCATCTGAACATTCTTATAATGAACTTCCTATTTTAAGAAATTTCTAATATGGCAGATTATATGTAATGGATTTAAACCCCATTTATAAAGGAATATCCTTTTTTTAGAAATGGCAACCTGATCAAATTTTAATTATCAAAATAGAGCTTCCCCATTAATAGAACAAATTATTTTTTTTCATGATCATACATTAATTATTTTAATCATAATTACAATTTTAGTTGCATATTTAATAATAAATTTATTTTTTAATAATTATATTAATCGATTTTTATTAGAAGGACAAATAATTGAATTAATTTGAACTATCTTACCAGCTATTACTTTAATTTTTATTGCCCTTCCATCTTTACGATTATTATATCTTTTAGACGAACTTAACAATCCTTTAATTACTCTTAAATCAATTGGCCATCAATGATACTGAAGATATGAATACTCTGATTTTAATAATATTGAATTTGACTCCTATATAATTCAATCAAATGAAAATTTATCTAATTTTCGACTTCTTGACGTTGATAACCGAATTATTTTACCTATAAATAATCAAATTCGAATTTTAGTAACAGCAACAGATGTAATTCATTCTTGAACAATTCCATCATTAGGAGTAAAAATTGATGCAAATCCCGGTCGTTTAAATCAAACAAGATTTTTTATTAATCGTCCTGGAATTTATTATGGACAATGTTCTGAAATTTGTGGAGCAAATCATAGTTTTATACCTATTGTTGTTGAAAGTATTCCAATAAAAAATTTTATTAACTGAATTAATAATTATTCATTAGATGACTGAAAGCAAGTACTGGTCTCTTAAACCATTTTATAGTAAATTAGCAATTACTTCTAATGATAAAGAATTAGTTAATCAATAACATAAATATGTCAAATTTAAATTATTACTAAAGTAATATTCTTTTATTCCTCAAATAATACCTATTAATTGAATAATTTCTTTAATATTTTTTATTATTATCTTTATTTCTTTTATAATTATAAATTATTTTATTTTTAATTATAAAACTAATTTTAATTATAAAAAAATTAATAAATATAACTTAAATAAAAATTTTTGAAAATGATAAATAATTTATTTTCAATCTTTGATCCATCAACAAATTTATTTAACTTTCCATTTAATTGAATTAGAACATTTATTGGTTTAATATTTATTCCTTTATCTTTTTGATTTTTCCCTAATCGTCATTTTTTATTATGAAATTTTGTTTCAAATAAACTTCATAATGAATTTAAAACTTTACTGGGCCCTAATAGAATAAATGGATCAACTTTTATTTTTATTTCATTATTTTTTTTTATTTTATTTAATAATTTTTTAGGATTATTTCCGTATATCTTCACTAGAACAAGTCACTTAAATATATCTCTTTCTTTATCATTAACATTATGATTAAGATTTATAATTTATGGTTGATTAAATAATACTCAACATATATTTATCCACATAATCCCTCAAGGAACACCAACAATTTTAATACCCTTTATAGTATTAATTGAAACTATTAGTAATATTATTCGACCTGGAACTTTGGCAGTCCGATTAACTGCTAATATAATTGCTGGTCATTTACTTTTAACTTTATTAAGTAATACAGGTATTAATATACCTAATTATTTAGTAATTATCCTAATTATTATTCAAATTTTATTATTAATTTTAGAATCAGCTGTAGCTATTATTCAATCATATGTAATTTCAATTTTAAGAACTCTTTATTCTAGAGAAGTAAATTAATGTCTAATCATAATCACCCCTATCATTTAGTTGATTATAGACCTTGACCTTTAACAGGTGCTATTGGTGTAATAACATTAGTTACTGGAATAGTAAAATGATTCCACAACTTTAATATAAATTTATTATTTATTGGATATATTATTGTTTTATTAACTATATTTCAATGATGACGAGACATTTGTCGGGAAGGAACATTTCAAGGTAAACATACTATTTTAGTTTCTAAAGGATTACGATGAGGAATAATTTTATTTATTATTTCTGAAATTTTCTTTTTTGTATCTTTTTTTTGAGCATTTTTTCATAGAAGTTTATCCCCTAATATTGAAATTGGATCAATTTGACCTCCTACTAGTATTGTTCCATTTAATCCATTTCAAATTCCTTTATTAAATACGATTATTCTTATTACATCCGGAATTACAGTAACATGAGCTCATCACGCCTTACTAGAAAATAATTACACTCAAGTCTCTCAAAGATTATTTTTAACTATTTTCTTAGGATTTTATTTTACTATTCTTCAAGCATATGAATATTTAGAAGCCCCTTTCACTATTGCAGATAGAATTTATGGATCTACTTTTTTTATAGCAACTGGATTTCATGGTCTACATGTAATTATTGGAACAATTTTTCTTTTAACATGCTTTATTCGTCACATTAATCTTCATTTCTCAAGAAATCACCATTTTGGATTTGAAGCAGCAGCATGATATTGACATTTTGTTGATGTAGTTTGACTATTCCTTTATATTTCAATTTATTGATGAGGAAATTAACTATTTATATAATATATTTAGTATATTTGACTTCCAATCAAAAAGTTTAATAATTTTAATATAAATAATCATATCAATAATATTAATATCTTCTGTTATAATAATTATTGCAAATATTTTTATATTAATTTCATTTATTATCTCAAAAAAATCATTTCTAGACCGAGAAAAATGCTCACCATTTGAATGTGGATTTGACCCTAAATCTTTAGCTCGAATTCCATTTTCATTACATTTCTTTTTAATTACAATAATTTTTTTAATTTTTGATGTTGAAATTGCATTAATTTTCCCAATTATCCCTACATTTTATTTAGTTAATTTTTTAACTTGATTTAAAATTAGTTTCTTTTTTATTTTAATATTATTATTAGGAATTTATCATGAATGAAATCAAAATATATTAAATTGATCAAATTAGGATTATAGTTTTTATAAACATTTGATTTGCACTCAAAAAATATTGAATTAAATTCAATTTATCTTGAATAAGAAGCAATTATTTGCATTTAATTTCGACTTAAAAGATAGAGTTCATAAACTACTCCTTATTTATTTAATTGAAACCAAAAAGAGGTATATCACTGTTAATGATAAAATTGAATATAAATTCCAATTAGAAATATATCATAATTAAGCTGCTAACTTAATTTCTAGTGATTATATCATTAATATTTCTTATTTATATAGTTTATTAAAAACATTACATTTTCATTGTAAAAATAAAAAAATTTTTTTTATAAATATATTTAAAGATTTATCAATCACCTTAATATCTTCAATATTATGCTCTATAATTAAGCTATTTAAATTAAATTAGTAAAAAAATTACTATTAATAATATTCATAAAATAAATCTAAATAAATAAATTTTAAAATTATTTATTTGATAAAAATAATATATTAAAGAATTATTTTTGATAATATTAAATAATCCTTGACCTCTATATAATTCTCTTCATCCTAAATCAATATTTTTATATAATATTTGACCTATTTTTAAATAAAAATAATTTAATCCATAAGTTGATAAATTAGGTAAAAATCATATTGCAACAAAAAAATAACTTAACTCATAAAAATATAAAAATTTATTTAAAGAATAAATTTTTATATTTCTAATTAAATAACCTAATAATATTCCTATAAAAGTTACATAAATTACTATTATTTTTAAAATAGAAGGTAAATAAATTATATATGGGTAACAAAAAATCATTCATCTTAATACTCTTCCTGAAACTAATCTTATAAATAATAAAATTATTATTCTTTTTAATATAATATAATCTTCATCATATAAATTATAAATAGATAATAAATTAAAATCATTAATTATTAAATATATTAATAGACGAATAGTATAAAATATTGTTAAACCTGTTGAAAAATAATATAAAAAAAAAATTAATATATTTAAATTTCTTATTCTTACTATCTCTAAAATTATATCCTTAGAATAAAATCCAGCTAAAAAAGGAATACCACATAAAGCTAAATTTGAAATATTTAAACATAAAGAAGTCAAAGGAATATAAATTCTAATCCCCCCTATTATTCGAATATCCTGATTATCATTTATTATGTGAATAATAACACCAGCACATATAAATAATAAAGCTTTAAATATAGCATGAGTTAATAAATGATAAAAAGCCAAGTCATTAAACCCCATTCTTAAAATTCTTATTATTAATCCTAATTGTCTTAATGTAGATAAAGCAATAATTTTTTTTAAATCAAATTCATAATTAGCACAAATCCCAGCTATAAATATAGTTAAACCAGATAATAATAATAAAATCTTTAAAAAAACTATATCAACTAATAAATTATTAAACCGAATTAATAAATAAACCCCCGCCGTAACTAATGTTGAAGAATGAACTAAAGCAGAAACAGGAGTAGGGGCTGCTATAGCTGCAGGTAATCAAGATCTAAATGGAATTTGGGCTCTTTTAGTTATAGCAGCAATAATAATTAATACCCCAATAATCTTTATTGAAAAATCATTTCTCATAAAATTTAAATAAAAAATATAACTTCATCTCCCATAATTTATTATTCATGAAATTAATAACAAAATTATTACATCCCCAATTCGATTTGATAATGCAGTTAACATCCCAGCATTATAAGATTTTATATTTTGATAATAAATTACTAAGCAATAAGAAACTAAACCTAAACCATCCCAACCTAATAAAATTCTAATTATATTTGGACTAATAATTAATAATATCATTGAAAAAACAAATATTAAAACTAAATAAATAAATCGATTTAAATTCAATTCTGATCTTATATATCTTTTTCTATAAAAAATTACAGATGAAGAAATTAAAGATACAAACATTATAAATAATAATGATATTCAATCCAATAAAATTGATATCACAATTCTTATTGAATTAAAAGAAATAATTTCCCACTCTAAAAAAAAAACTAATTTATTTATAATAAAATAAATTACTGAAAAAAAATTAATTAATATAAAAAAAAATAAAAAAAAAAAACTAATAAAACATAAAGAATACTTTTTAATAACCTAAAATGAAATTACCATTCATATTTTTGACTCCACAAATCAATATTTTTTTATTTAAATTATTTAAGTAAAATCAAAGTATTCTATAATCAATTTTTAAAACTAAAATATTTAAAGGTAATCAATGTAATATTAATATTAAATACTCCCGTGAAGTTCCTCTATAAAATCTATAAATTCTTATATTATATTTTCCATGCTGGGTAAAAGAATATAAATATAATCTATACCCGGCTCTAAAAAAAGAAATTATTATTAACATAATTATTGATCATCAAGATCATCTAATTAATCTATTAATCAAACTAATTTCCCCTATTAAATTTAAAGAGGGGGGAGATGCTATATTAGAAGATATTAGTAAAAATCATCATAATCTTATTGAAGGTATAAAATTTATTATCCCTTTATTAATAAATATTCTTCGTCTATTTAATCGCTCATAATTAATATTAGACAAACAAAATATTCCAGAAGAACATAATCCATGACCAATTATTAAAATATAAGAACCTAAAAACCCTCAATAATTTATTGTTATTAATCCCCCAATTACTAGTCTTATATGAGCAACAGAAGAATAAGCAATTAAAGATTTAATATCAACTTGACAAAAACATTTTAAACTAATAAAAAAACCTCCAATTAATCTTATTACAACCCAAAAATATCCTAATCTTAAATTTATCTTTTGTAAAATTAATAATACCCGTAATAAACCATAACCACCTAATTTTAATATAATAGCCGCTAAAATTATTGACCCGGAAATTGGGGCTTCCACATGAGCTTTTGGTAATCATAAATGGACAAAATATATGGGTATTTTTACTAAAAATGCAAAAATTAAACTTAGATATAATAGAATTATATTATAATCGTAAAATTTTATTATATACATAATTATAAAATTTATTTCTTTATAGATGTAAAAAATTCCCATTAATAGAGGTAAAGAAGCAAATAAAGTATAAAATAATAAATATATTCCTGCTTGAATTCGTTCAGGTTGATACCCTCAACCAATAATTAATATTAAAGTAGGAATTAATCTTCTCTCAAAAAATAGATAAAATAAAAATAAATTTATAGTTCTAAAAGTTAAATATAATATAACTATTAAAAAAATAATATTAAATAAAAATAAACCTTTAAAAAAATTACCTTTATTTAATCTTTCTCTAGCTATAATCATTAAAAATGTAATTCAAATTCTTAATAAAATTAAACCATATGAAATTATATCACAACCTAATATATATCTTAAATTACAAAAATTCATAATTGAAATTCTTATATTTATAAATATTAATATTAAAAATATAAATATAAATTGAACCATTCAAAATATATTTTGCTTCAAACATATTGGTATTATAAAAATTATTATTAATAAATATTTTATCATTAAATTAAATTAAAACTCTGAAAATAATCATTTCCATGTGTTCGAATTATAGATACTAAAATTGATAAACCTAAAGCCCCCTCACAAACCGTAAAAACTAAAAATACTATTAATATATACATATTATAATCAACTATTATTAAATATATTAAAAAAAAAAAAAAAATTCTTAAAACAATAAATTCTAATCTTATTAAAACAATTAATAAATGTTTCTGTTTTGAGACAAAAATTATATTTCCGATAAAAAATATAATAATAATTAAACTTATATTTATCATTTGTAAATGTTTTTATAGTTTAAAAAAAACATTGGTCTTGTAAACCAAAAATAAGAACTTTCTTTAAAAACTTCAAAGAAAAAGATTGTCTTTATCAATAATCTCCAAAATTATTATTTTTAATTAAACTACTCTTTGAGATTATAAAAATTTTTTTATCCAACTTAATTTTATTTATTTCAATATTTATATTTTTTACAAATAATCCTTTATCAATAGGATTATTTATTTTACTTCAAACTCTTTTAACATGTATTTTATCGGGGATACTAATTAATACTTATTGATTTTCATATATCTTATTTTTAATTTTTTTAGGGGGATTATTGGTATTATTTATTTATGTCTCTAGAATTGCTTCAAATGAATTATTTAAAATCTCTTTTATAAACAAAATATTAATATTACTTAGAATCTTATTTTTAATCATTATTTCATTTTATTTAAAAAATAATTTATATTGAATAAATTTTAATTTTAATGATGAAATATTAAATTTTTTTAATTTATTTTTATTTTCTAATAATGAATATAATTTTAATTTATCTAAATTATATAATGAACAAACTTATTTCCTAATATTTATATTAATTATTTATTTATTTATTACCCTTATTGCAGTAGTAAAAATTACAAATATTTTTTTTGGTCCTTTACGCTCAATTTTATAATTTTTATTACTAATGATAAATTTTTTTAAGCCCATTCGAAAAACTCACCCAATTATAAAAATTATTAATGGATCTTTAATTGATCTTCCATCACCATCTAATATTTCATCCTGGTGAAATTTTGGATCTTTATTAGCTTTATGTTTAATAATACAAATTATCACCGGATTATTTTTAACTATATATTATTCAGCAAATATTGACATTTCTTTTTATAGAGTAAATTATATTTGCCGAAATGTTAATTATGGGTGATTAATTCGCACATTACATGCTAATGGTGCATCCTTTTTTTTTATTTGCATTTATTTACATATTGGACGAGGAATTTATTATGAATCCTTTAATTTAAAATTAACTTGATTAATTGGGGTAATTATTCTATTTTTATTAATAGCTACAGCTTTTATAGGTTATGTTTTACCCTGAGGACAAATATCTTTTTGAGGAGCTACCGTTATTACTAATTTATTATCAGCTATCCCATATTTAGGAAATATATTAGTAAATTGAATTTGAGGGGGATTTGCTGTAGATAATGCCACATTAACTCGATTTTATACATTCCATTTTTTATTCCCATTTATTATTTTAATATTAACTATAATTCATTTATTATTCTTACATCAAACAGGATCAAATAATCCACTAGGAATTAATAGAAACTTAGATAAAATCCCATTTCATCCATTTTTTACTTTCAAAGATTTAATTGGATTTATTATATTAATTTTTTTATTATGCATACTTACATTAACAAATCCATATTTATTAGGGGATCCCGATAATTTTATTCCTGCTAATCCTTTAGTAACCCCAATTCACATTCAACCTGAATGATACTTTCTATTTGCATACGCAATTTTACGATCAATTCCTAATAAATTAGGGGGTGTAATTGCTTTAGTAATATCTATTTTAATTTTAATCATTTTACCATTTTCTTTTAATAAAAAAATTCAAGGTATTCAATTTTATCCTTTAAATCAAATCTTATTTTGATTTTTAATTATTGCCATTATTTTACTAACTTGAATTGGAGCTCGACCAGTGGAAATACCTTATATTATTACAGGACAAATTTTAACTTTAATTTATTTTTCTTATTTCATTATTAACCCAATTCTAAATAAATTTTGAGATAAATTAATTTTTTATTAATTAATGAGCTTGTTTTAAAGCATTTGTTTTGAAAACTTAAGAAAGAATAAATATATTCTATTAATTTATACTAAATTTATTTTATTAATTAAATAATATTTTTAACCCTAAAAAAAATAATAAATAATTTAATGAAATAGGTAAATATCTTTTTCAACATAAATATATTAACTTATCATAACGATATCGAGGTAAGGTACCCCGCACCCAAATAAAAAAAAAAGAAATAAAAACTAACTTTAAATAAAATAATAAATTTAAATCATAACCCCCCATATTTATAATAACAAATAATAAACTTATAAATAAAATTCTTGAATACTCCGCCAAAAAAATTAAAGCAAAACCCCCTCTTCTATATTCAATATTAAACCCAGAAACTAATTCTCTTTCCCCTTCAGCAAAATCAAAAGGAGTACGATTTGTTTCAGCTAATATAGAAGAAAAAAAACATATTCTTAATGGCAATATTATAAATATAAATCATACTAAAAATTGATAATCTCTAAATTTTATTAAATTTAAATCTATAATTATAATAATTCCAGATATTAAAATTAATGATAATCTAACTTCATAAGAAATTGTCTGAGCTACAGCCCGTAAACCCCCCAATAATGAATAATTTCTATTTGAAGATCATCCAGCAATTAATAAAGTGTATACTCCCACTCTAGTACAAGATAAAAAAAATAATAAACCTAAATTAAATATAACTATATTAAAAAAATAAGGAATTACCATTCAAATAATTAAAGATAGCATAAATCTAATAATAGGAGATAAATAATAAGAAAAATAATTAGAATAATTTAAATAAACTTGTTCTTTAGAAAATAATTTAATAGCATCAGAAAACGGTTGTAAAATACCTATTAAACCTAATTTATTTGGTCCTTTACGAATTTGAATATACCCTAAAACTTTTCGTTCTAATAAAGTTAAAAAAGCAACCCCAATTAAAACACCAATTAATAAAATTAAACCCCCAATTATAATATTAATAAAATCAATTATTATCAATACTATCTATATAATAAATTATATATAAATGACTTCTAAAATCATTACATTTTTTCTGCCAAAATAGTATATAGTTTATTAATAATATTCTTTAAATTAAATTATTTAAAATATTTGATCCTTTCGTACTAAAACATTTTATTTATTAAAAGATAGAAACCAACCTGGCTCACACCGGTTTGAACTCAGATCATGTAAGATTTTAATGATCGAACAGATCAAAATTTTAAACTTTTGCATTTAAATTTTATCTTAATCCAACATCGAGGTCGCAATCTCTTTTTTTTATTTGTACTAAAAAAAAAAATTACGCTGTTATCCCTAAGGTAATTTTTTCTTATAATCATAAAATATGGATCATAATTTCACTTATTAATGTTTTTTTTTATTAAAAAAAGTTATTTTAATTTTTCTATCACCCCAATAAAATAATAATAACCATTTAAATTTATTTTTATATATTAAATATTAAAAAATTTTTATTATAAAACTCTATAGGGTCTTCTCGTCTTTTTAAATTATTTTAACTTTTTAATTAAAAAATTAATTTCAATTTTTAATTTAGAGACAGTTTATATTTCATTCAATCTTTCATACAAGTCTTCAATTAAAAGACTAATTATTATGCTACCTTTGTACAGTCAATATACTGCAGCCCTTTAATTTATAATCAGTGGGCAGATTAGACTTTAAATTATTATCTCAAAAAGACATGTTTTTGATAAACAAGTGAATATAAAAATTTGCCGAATTCCTTTAAATTAACTTAAATTTAAATTTATTATTTATTAATTTAATATACTAATTTTATCATTATTTCTAATTTTATTTTAATTAAAAATTATTATTTTATAAAAAATTAAATGTAATTTTAAATTTTTGCTCAAACGCTATCCTAAGAATGTAAAACATATATATGCATACCCAATTACATACATTTTAGATATATATATATATATATATATATATATATATATATATATATATATATATATATATATATATATATATATATATATATATTATATATATATATTCAGAGGTTTACTAAAAAGAAAATTAATTAAAAAATATTTTAAATTTAAAATTAAATTTTTTTCTAAAAAAACTAGATATATTTAAAAACGATTAACATTTCATTTCAAATTAACTATTAAAAATAATTATTCAACATTAACTTTTTTAATTAATTAACTCTTTTAAATTCGAGATTTTATTAACTAATAAATATTTTTTAATAAACTCTGATACACAAGATACAATAACTTAAATTTACTTTTTTAATAATTTATTTTCATGATTATTTCAAATTTCTTTTTCAATACTATTTAACTATAAATAATTATATTTTTTTTATAAAAAATACTTTAACATCCCCCAATATTAAAAATTTTTTTATTAAATATAAATTATTAATTTTCCCCCTCAAATTAATTAATAATAATAATATCTTTTCAATGTAAATGAAATACTTTTTCAAGCTCTAATTTGATCATTCTAGAAACACTTTCCAGTACCTCTACTTTGTTACGACTTATTTCAATTTTTAAATGAAAGTGACGGGCAATATGTACATATTTTAATTATTAATCATTTTAATAAATTAATTAAAATTACATTTAAATCCACCTTCAATTTTATACTTACAAACTTAATTTCCATTTAAATAAATTTATTGTAATCCATCTTAATCTTAATTATAATCTGCATCTTGATCTGAATTAATTTCTATTTAAAATTTTTAAATATTATTTTTATTTAAAAATATTTTTTTAACAATGATATACAAAATTTTTTATTAAGTAAATTTATTCGTGGATTATCAATTACTAGACAGATTCCTCTAAATGAACTAAAATACCGCCATTTTATTTAAGTTTCAATATAATTTACCTACTATTTTAGTATTTATAATTAAATTTTTAATAATAGGGTATCTAATCCTAGTTTATAATAAAATTTATTAAATCATAATTTTTACATAAATTTTAATTAAATTTAAATTTCACCTTATAATTTAATATTTTTTTAAGTAATTTTATTATTTATTATCTACTGAATAAATTTAATTTAACTTTTGTTTAACCGCAACTGCTGGCACAAAATTAGTTATTAATTTTTATAATACTAAATCTTAATTTCTTAAATTTTTAATATTAATTACTACAAAATTTAATTAATTATTATTAAAATAATTAATTAGTTTTTTTTTTTTTTCCAATTTTTTGAAAGTTGGGTTCTCCTTATACATACAGTGATAGGCACAATTGGGAGTTTTTTTTTCGCTTCACATTGTATCCATCACATAGCAGGGTAGGCAGTAATAACATATATATATATATATATATATATATATATATATATTAATTAGATAATTATTAAATATTTTATATTTCTTTGTTCTTTATTCCAAATACTATGTTCACGGTCTTCTCAATGAATTTTGAATATAATGATATTTTAATATTTTCAGAACATAATTATTATTCGCCTTCTCGAATCTTACATCTGTAAATTTCCATGTTTTTCTTTTTTTTTATTCTCATTTATTTACTTTAATGTTTGTTTTGCATTTTTTTATATATATATATATATATATATATATATATATATATATAATACTAGGAATTTACTCAATTTATGTTTTTCTATTTTATATATTTATTTTTGTTTACAATATATTTTTTATATTAATTATTAAAAA